GCTACGTCTAGGAATCAGCAACACGAAAACTTTGTTATAAACTGCCCCCTTTCCTTAGCGGGATCGGGACTAAGAAGAATGGTTGGGATAACAAACATCCATCTCGTTCGTACTGTGGATACCCGTATAACCATCGAAGACTGTTGAAGTGATTAATTCCTGTAAATTAAGGGGCGTTGAGAACAAAGAAATTGTTGGAGTTTCCGGTTTTATCTAGTACCAACACGCGTGATATTAAGAAAAAAGCTTTTGCAGGAAGGTTGGCTAGAGATTTCTTGTAAAAACATTAGCCCCACTTAGTTCATAATGAGAATATTTCAATCTTTTTTGATTTCATGGATTATTCTCATAATGCACATAAAGGAGGAGCCGTATGAGATTTTCATCTCATGTACGGTTTTGAAACGGAGAATTCTTTGAATCGAATGACGACCGTAACGGATGTCAGCTCAATCTGAAGGCAATTATGCGGAAGCTTTACAGAATTATTATGAAGCTATGCGACTAGAAATTGATCCTTACGATCGAAGCTATATACTCTATAACATAGGCCTTATCCACACAAGTAACGGAGAACATACAAAAGCTTTAGAATATTATTTTCGGGCACTAGAACGAAATCCGTTCTTACCACAAGCTTTTAATAATATGGCTGTGATCTGTCATTACGTGCGACTATCTCTACTATAGAAAGAAAAAAGTAAAAGAAAAAAAAAAAAGGAGGGGGGGTAAAGAGCAAATACACTAATAAATACTCGAAAAAAAAAAATAGGCTTTCTACATATGCATCGTGCAAAAACGATTTTTATCAGCTGTAGCAAAGAAAGAAACTTCATAGAAGTCGAAATATGAAGAAATCGATATGCCTAGATAGTTTATTCTATGGATAAAGGATCTAATTGATAGAGGAAGCACCGTAAAGATCAATTCGCGAGGTTTTGGGCCGATGCCGATCCAATAAGAACTGCTTATTTATGTCATGATATGAGATAAAAGTAAGGAATCCACTTATGTAATAAAGTCGATCCCCTAAGGTATTGAGCAGCGGTGTAGCATCAGATCCCAAAGACAGTAAGCCTTTTCTTTCTTAGGAAGAAAGGGCTTTTTCAAAGATTCTATATCAATTTTTATATGAAACCGAGATAGATACCTTTCAGAAAATTCTAACTATAGTGGAAATGCTTCTATGTTATTCTTCTGACGGTGGGAGAAAAGATAAAATGAAAGCAAAGCTGATTATTAATTTAATCAAAAGTCAAGTTTGAAACTCATGCTCATGGAATTAACCTCTTTTGGTTAACCCCCCAAAAAAAAGAATAAAGATAAAGATCGATCTATGAGAAATCTCATTCAATTCGATATACTAGATTCAAAAACCCGGGACACCAAAAGAATTGATTGCCGAGCCGTATGAGGCGGGAAACTCTCAAGTACGGTTCTAAGGAAAGGAATTGAACCACCTATTCCGACCGGGGGGAACAGGCCGTTCGACAGGGAGATTCTGAAATTGCGGAGGCTTGGTTCAATCAAGCTGCCGAGTATTGGAAACAAGCTATTGCGCTTACTCCTGGTAATTATATTCAAGCGCAGAATTGGTTGAAGATCACGGGACGTTTCGAATAAGAAACTCTCTGTTTATTTATTTAGAATTTTATTTCTTTAGAATTTCGATATCTATTTTCGTTTGGTATAATTAAAAATTAATTGTCTGTTAGCCCTATCAGTGGAATATAAAAGGGATCATTTATCTGGTAAGAAACAATCAAGGAATTTCATTATATCCTTTCTAAGATCGTTCTATTTCGTCTGGGATTTCATAAGGATAAACGATACAGGGATACGGTAGAAAATGTATTTTTCTCCTATTCTATTCAAATTAATAAAAGAGACCCCTCGCAGGAATGTCTCTTATCCTAGTAATTACTAATGACTGCTTGGAATAAAGTAATATGTTCTATATACGCCATTAAAGTAGCAGCTGCATTTCGGGACTTCTAATTGAGATATGAATACACTAAGGTTGTACAAAAAAAGGGTTTTTGACAAATTTTAAGCCCGTAAAGGGTTTTATAAGATTAAAAAAGATTCAAAAGGTCCGTTGAGCGCCTCCTGGATATGTCATAATAGATCCGAACACTTGCCCTGGATCGACTTCCAGACATAATTGCTCTAGTGAATAACTAAAGAAAATAAATAGATGGGAGATAGAAGTAGAAGAGAAAGAAACTAATTCTAAGCATCTCTCATAGGTTCACTAATCACTGGACTGACTGTTGGCGGGTTTCTTTGTATGTGTTGTCCGGAAAGAGGAGGACTCAATGATTATTCGTTCGCCGGAACCAGAAGTAAAAATTTTGGTAGATAGGGATCCCGTAAAAACTTCTTTCGAGGAATGGGCCAAACCGGGGCATTTCTCAAGAACCATAGCTAAGGGACCTGAGACTACCACTTGGATCTGGAACCTACATGCTGATGCTCACGACTTCGATAGCCATACCAG